TCGTCTTTTTGGTCTCATTTAAGATATGTTTAACCAATAATATATATAATAATAATAAAAATAATAATAAAAAAAATTAATATTTATTATATATAATAAAAAGAAATATATAATAAAAATAAATGAGTATTTTTCGTAAATGCTCGGTAAGAGGTTTTTTTGGTCTTAATTTAAGATTCTAAGAAGCGGTAAAATCTTATTTACCGGATCATTGTATAATTCAATTTAACTTAAAGACTATGTGTACAATTCTAATCGGTCCTTAACTACAAATGCCTCTGATCATATATGCATTATCTGTATTACAATAAATAAAAGGGAGGGCTTTCAATGCGAGATTTAAAAACATATCTCTCCGTGGCACCAGTACTAAGTACACTATGGTTCGGAGCTTTGGCAGGTCTATTGATAGAGATTAATCGTTTTTTTCCGGATGCGTTGACATTCCCCTTTTTTTCATTCTAATTATTAACATGGGAAGGGATGAAGAAGATTAAGGATACAATCAAATATCTGTGACTAACCCCTCTTCTCCTCTTTTCTCTTTTTTCCCTTTTTAGAATAAGGGAGGAAAGAGAAAAAATAAAAGTGGATTCAATATCTGCGAGACCTGGGTTCAAGTTCGAATTCTAAATGAATATTAATAATAGAAGAATGGGTTTACAATAAGAATAGAAAATCGGCGTTCAAGGAAAAGGAAAAAGTATTAGAAAAAGTATTACAAGATATTTAAATAAAAAAGAAAATACTGTACTTCGATTTGAAATAGGGTTTAGAAATTTTTGTATTCCTTATTATTTACTATGACTTTCATTTACTATGTTTTTATAATTGGATTTCGAGTTCTTCTATTTTTTCCTTCCTTTCTTCTTAATTTCGAATCGAAAATAGACGAGTTGAGTAAATAAAAAATCCAAGGGGGGTTCATGGCCAAGGGTAAAGATGTACGAGTAACGGTGATTTTGGAATGTACCGATTGTGTTCGAAACAGTGTTAATAAGGTATCAACGGGGATTTCCAGATATATTACTCAAAAGAACCGGCACAATACGCCCAATCGATTAGAATTGAAAAAATTCTGTCCCTATTGTTACAAGCATACGATTCATGGGGAGATAAAGAAATAGATCGAGCTGAGTATCTATATCTTTCCCTTTCAAGGAAGGGGACAAAATGGCATTATATATAACATATTTAAATAAAAAAATCCTATTTAGAATAGCGTTAAAATGAATTAGACTTAAGAAATAGGATTTTTGTGATAAGGAATAAACTAAAACAAACCATGGATAAACCCAAGCGATCTTTTCTTAAATCCAAGCGATCTTTTCGTAGGCGTTTGCCCCCGATTCAATCGGGGGATCGAATTGATTATAGAAACATGAGTTTAATTAGTCGATTTATTAGTGAACAAGGAAAAATATTATCCAGACGAGTGAATAGATTGACCTTGAAACAACAACGATTAATTACTGTTGCTATAAAACAAGCTCGTATTTTATCTTTGTTACCCTTTCTGAATAATGAGAAACAGTTTGAAAGAACCGAGTCGACTGCTAGAACTACCGGTTTTAGAAATAGAAATAAATAAGCTTACTCTTTTTTCACTTGAATCATAATTTTAATCCCTGAAACTCAAACACAGATTGGTGTTTTTCCGAGAATCTAGATTTGATTATCGTGTCGTAAGAACAAAAACGAATCGGAGAAAGCTTTTTTTCTTGAACGCATTCATTGATTTTGACTACTTTAAATTTAGCATATTTTATTAATAGTAATTTCGACTCTACTTTCCCGGAGTTCATTCTCCGGGAAAGTCTGTTTAAATTATTCCACTGGATTCTTTACAATCAACTTCTTTTATGATCTCATTGGAAATCATATAAAGACAATTCCTGTTTGATATAGCTATTTGTGCAAGTATTTTACGATTAAGAAGCAGCTGTCTCTTGTACAGATCGTGTATTAATCTACTATAACTATAGGATACTGCCCGTTCTACTACTCTTTCACGAATTATTGCGTTTATCCGAATGATCCACAAACGACGAAAATTTCTCTTTTTACTATCCCGATCTCGATGAGCCGAAACCAAAGCTCTTATTTTTTGTTGAGTAATAGTTCGCGTAAGTCTTGAATGAGCCCCCCGAAAGCTTGATGCAAATAAACGAATTTTTGTTCTACGTCTTCGAGCTATATATCCCCGTCTAATTCTAGTCATTGAATAGCTGAAACTTTGAAGAATAACTAATTGATTTCTTTTCTTTCAGTTATTCTTTTGCCCTTTCCTAATCTATTAATAACAAAACGAATTTTTCCAATGTATAAAATAAAAATTCCAAGGGCTTTGGCTGCTATAACCTTCCCGACCACGATTTTTTCTTTTTTTGTTTTAGGGCGAAATAAGAAAAAAAAAAAATAAGAAATTGTATTCTGCGCTATAAGTGTAAAAAACCAAAGTAAATAGACGGATAAAGAAATAGTGGATTCCATCGTTTCTATGGTGACTTCGTAAACGGTGAGGTCTTCTCTATACACCGGAGCCTTTACTTCATTTAATCAACGTTATTGGTAACTTGTATAGTTTATCCTCCTCGGCTCTACCCATGAATTTTCTAGTAATAGGTCTTTCACAACGAGATCTACCTATACAGTAACGGTATTTAATTATGAAAATTAGCTGGGTAGCTGACCCTCTTAGTCCGTTCTTGTTAGAATAGGGTCCTACTCTTTAATACTTTTTAAATAAAAATTTCTCCGCTTAATGGATAACCATTTGTTACCAATGGAGAATTGCTTCTCATCATTATTGGATTTGCACCAATGGAAACCATAAAATTCATACACAATGGAAGGATATGATAGATTTTATTATTTTTTAGATAGTAAATGGAGTCCCTTCTTCCATATTCGCCAGTACGGATCATTGATACTGGAAGGGTTGTTTTTTTGTTTTTGTGCCTGCTCATGATATGATCTAAACGAGTCGCACATACACCCGAGTACATGTTCCTCGACGCTGAGGGCATCCCCGAAGGGCGGGGGATTTGGTGACATTTTTTATTGGCTGTCTTGTATTTCTAATAAGTTGTTTAATAGTTGGCATGTTGAATTGTATACATAATGGACTGGTTTAGATTGATCCTAACCGGATGATTATGAATTACTTCTATATTTTCTATATTAATATATATTAAAAAATATGTAATATATATTAATAAATATGTAATAGAATATTAAAATCAGAGATAAAATCTCAAATCACGGATTTCGTAAAATCCATGTTATTTTCATTCAACCGCTACAAGATCAACAATTCCATAAGCTTGTGCCTCCGTTGCTGACATAAAAACATCTCTTTCCATATCTTCGGATACAACCCATAAGGGTTTGCCCGTTCTTTGTACATAAACCCTTGTGAGGGTTTCGCGCAGTTTCAGCAGTTCTTCCGCTTCCAGGATAAATTCTCCCGTTTGTGCCTCATAAAACGAACTAGCAGGTTGATGGATCATTACCCTGATGATATAACATAATAAAAAGTTCCTCTATCTCGGAAGAGAAAAGAAAGATAAATAATAATAGGAAAAAGATAGAATTGAACAACCGTACGGGCATCTTTTGTGCATTGAATATGCATACGGCTCTACAATAAAATTGACCCTTCCCTTCCATTGAAGAAAGGGAAGAATATATCAGACCCAGACGGTTAACTGATCAAAATGCCACCCTTCCTTTCCGAATAGTTAAAAAATACTATGATGGCTCCGTTGCCTTATATTAATTTTTATTGTTTTTTTGTCTGTGATTCAGCAATCCCAAAGTTTCTTTTTGATGCAATCAAATGAGGAAAAATCTTTTTTTTCACACCCTTTACATAACATAAATATTGGTAAGAGTCTTCTAAAATAAAAACAAAAAGGTTTGTGACGCTGAAGTGGACTCCCGATAAATTAAGAGAAAATCGGAAATATCCTTTCTCTCATACCACCCTTTCGATACATAATCTAATTTTTTGACAACGCAAAAATTTCTCGTATCGAATTCGAAGTGCCATGCTATTATTACTTAATATTCATATTTCATAGGGCGAAGGCATAGTCTTTTTTATTTCTCTCAAATAAAAACTTCATTGGCGCCAAGCGTGAGGGAATGCTAGACGTTTGGTAATTTCTCCCCCAACCAGGATAAAAGATCCCATTGAGGCGGCTAACCCCATGCATATTGTATGGACATCTGGTCGTACAAATTGCATAGTATCATAAATAGCTACTCCGGGGATTACCCATCCGCCGGGAGAGTTTATAAACAAATACAGATCTTTGGTATCATCTTCGATACTGAGATATATCATAAGACCAATAAGTTGATTTGAGATCTCGCTATCAACTGCTTGGCCTAAAAAAAGTAATCTTTCTCGATAAAGTCGGTTGATTAGGGTACAGGTGTATTCCTTAGAAACCGTACATGCACCTTTTGGTGCATACGGTTCAAAAAAAAATTGCGAAAACAAAAAAAGAATCAATGTATAGATTCCAGTCCTCTTTCTTTTCTCATAACAGGTTCTTTCTGACTTCTAACGAAATTTTCTTCTTCAATAAACACGAGTTTTGTTTTGACTCCTTTTTTATTTTTTTAATATTATAAATAATATAATAAAAAATATAATAAAAAAGTCACTAAACTCATCGAATTAACTTCTCATTGATGTATTGTTTCATCGAAATTCAACCCAAATCACGATGGTATTCTCTTGTTCCTGAGTGGGTCTCTTTCATCTTTTTAGGTTTATGCTCTACTCCGGGTAAAGATTCACCCGATTTATATTTGCACATATAGGACAAAGGCCCATTACCATTTCTTTTTGTTATGACTTTTTTCTTTTTTTTTTTTTTTCAACTTTTTTCATACCTTCTACCAATTATTTATTAACCCGCTTGACAAATAAGTCAAATCGGAATCATTTATGACAGAACTAGTAATCATAGATATATTACCAATCGAATTGGGTTTTTCTAAACGGAGCCTGGATATTTCATTTTTTCTTTTTTATTTAGTCCAATCAAACCAACCATAAATTATTCGAACTAATATTAATCCCCAAAATGGATCTAATTACACTTCACGCTCCAAATTTTTGCTGATTCCATGAATCTTTCTCGGGTGAAACAGAGGATATCTCGATCGGGGGAGAAAACGGGGAAATCCCATAGGACCCAATATGTCTGACAAGTCGCACTATACGTCAACCCAAGATGCATCTTCCTCTCCAGGACTTCGGAAAGGTACTTTTGGAACACCAATAGGCATTAAATGAAAGAAAAAAGAACAAAGTACTGTATTTCACTTTGATGTGGAAACGTAACAATATGATTTTATTGTCCTTATATATTGGCTTTTATCATATTTTTTTATCCATAGATTATATAAAAAGTCATAAAGAAAAACAGAAGGAATAAAGTAAAATTATTATGAATTAGGGCGATTAAGATTAATAAGTCTGTACGCATTCACTCATAGACAATGGAATCCAATCCCCGTTGCGTATTGTTACTTATCGAGTATAGAATAAATTTGCTTCTCTTTGTTCCTACGAACAGAATTGTTCCATTATTTTATTACCATTACCAAGAGAATAGAACAAATATTAATCCCTATTCTGAAATAATCCCCTGAAGAAGGGGTTCCATAGGATAGTAATAGTAGAGCCTTTTCCAATGCAATAAAGTTACGTAGTGTCTATTTAGCTTTGATAAAGGGGTATTTCCATGGGTTTGCCTTGGTATCGTGTTCATACTGTTGTATTGAATGATCCCGGCCGCTTGCTTTCTGTTCATATAATGCATACAGCTCTGGTTGCTGGTTGGGCCGGTTCGATGGCTCTATATGAATTAGCAGTTTTTGATCCTTCTGATCCTGTTCTTGATCCAATGTGGAGACAGGGTATGTTTGTTATACCCTTTATGACTCGTTTAGGAATTACCAATTCATGGGGCGGTTGGAGTATCACAGGGGGAACTGTAACGAATGCGGGTATTTGGAGTTACGAAGGCGTAGCGGGGGCACATATTGTGTTTTCTGGGTTATGCTTTTTGGCAGCCATCTGGCATTGGGTATATTGGGATCTAGAAATATTTTGCGATGAACGTACAGGAAAACCTTCTTTGGATTTGCCCAAGATCTTTGGAATTCATTTATTTCTTTCAGGAGTGGCTTGCTTTGGTTTTGGTGCATTTCATGTAACAGGCTTATATGGTCCTGGAATATGGGTGTCCGATCCTTATGGACTAACGGGCAAAGTACAACCCGTAAACCCGGCATGGGGCGTGGAAGGTTTTGATCCTTTTATTCCGGGAGGAATAGCCTCTCATCACATTGCAGCAGGGACATTGGGCATATTAGCGGGGTTATTCCATCTTAGCGTCCGCCCGCCACAACGTCTATACAAGGGATTGCGTATGGGAAATATTGAAACTGTCCTTTCCAGTAGTATCGCTGCTGTCTTTTTTGCGGCTTTTGTTGTTGCCGGAACTATGTGGTATGGTTCAGCAACTACTCCGATCGAATTATTTGGGCCCACTCGTTATCAATGGGATCAGGGGTACTTTCAGCAAGAGATATATCGAAGAGTTAGTGCTGGGCTAGCAGAAAATCAAAGTTTATCAGAAGCCTGGTCTAAAATTCCTGAAAAATTAGCTTTTTATGATTACATTGGAAATAATCCGGCGAAAGGGGGATTATTCAGGGCAGGCTCGATGGATAACGGGGATGGAATAGCGATTGGATGGTTAGGACACCCCATCTTTAGAGATAAAGAAGGGCGGGAACTTTTTGTACGTCGTATGCCTACTTTTTTTGAAACATTTCCGGTCGTTTTGGTAGACGGCGACGGAATTGTTAGAGCGGATGTTCCTTTTAGAAGGGCAGAATCAAAGTATAGTGTTGAACAAGTAGGTGTAACTGTTGAGTTCTACGGCGGCGAACTCAATGGAGTCAGTTATAGCGATCCTGCTACTGTGAAAAAATATGCTAGGCGCGCTCAATTGGGTGAAATTTTTGAATTAGATCGTGCTACTTTGAAATCCGATGGTGTTTTTCGTAGCAGTCCAAGGGGTTGGTTTACTTTTGGACATGCTTCATTTGCTTTGCTCTTCTTTTTCGGACACATTTGGCATGGTGCTAGAACCTTGTTCAGAGATGTTTTTGCTGGTATTGACCCGGATTTGGATGCTCAAGTAGAATTTGGAGCATTCCAAAAACTTGGAGATCCAACTACAAGAAGACAGGCAGTCTAATACAACACTGCTTTGGTATCTTTCGCCTCGATTTTCTTTTTGGAATTTGTCATAAGGTACCCTAGAAATCTTGACCACTTTTTACTTTTTCTCTTTCTTTGTCCGGGAGAGAACCCCTCCCCCCAAAAAATAAACAAACAGGTATGGAAGCTATAATTGTAAACCGCGATCGAATCTATGGAAGCACTGGTTTATACATTCCTCTTAG